GAACAAAGGGCAGAATTAAGACAGATCCAGATCAAATTAAATATATTAAGCATAACAAACATTTTGTTATTTTTGTTATTGAAGATAATTGTATTTATTTTGATTGAGTTATTAATAAGTTGAGTTATTGATAGAAGGGAAAATGAATAAAACTAAATAAGATAGACCCCCAAAACCTTCTTTGAACTCCCCCAATCAAAAATCCTTCAATTCTCAAATCAAAAGAGAATAGATTAAATCATACTTTCATACAATATCTTAATTGAATTCTATGTAATGATCAATAAATTCAGTTTAATTCTATATCGACCCGTATTAAAATTCTAGCAACAATCTACCTATTTTATAGATATTTATGCTGGAGTTGACGAACAACCAATACCAATATTAGTGTTTATTAGGGTCGAATAGAAATGGGGCGTAGCCAAGTGGTAAGGCAACGGGTTTTGGTCCCGCTATTCGGAGGTTCGAATCCTTCCGTCCCAGAGCACACCCAACCCATTATAGCATTCTAAATTATAGCATTATAATATATATAATGAATGCTATATATCAGAAAAAAGATTGCCTTTTAAAATACCCTTCTGTTTAAGAGTATAATATTAAGAGTATAATATTGGATTGGAAAAGTTTTATTAGGATTCTTAATAATTCGTCTCTGAATCATATCTTTTTCACCAATTGAATCGTGTTCAAATAACACGCAGATGTAATTGAATCTATTTGTGATCCCTAAATATTAAATATTTAACCTAGAATATCTATAATTCCTTTCAGTAACAATTTTTTTCAGTAAAAGTTTTTTAGTCTATCTGTATGGGGGTCCCATATTATTGCTATTTCGATTCCTATTTTAGCAGCCAGTATGAAAAAACAACAACCTTACCTTACACCAGTCTTTATCCACTATTTCATATTTCATTAAAAAAAGAAATTTTTTTTTTTTTTTATTCGTGGTATTTATATTTATTATATTAAATAAATAAATAAAATGAAATAAAATATATGTATCGGGTATTGGGGATTAAATTTAATTCGTTCTGAGACTTAGTCAGAACCTAGCCATTCATATTTCATATAGAAAGAAAAAGTATAGATTACTATGTACCGACCGAACCAATGACTATTCATGATTCCATAATTGAATCAATTACATACTGGTTCCAAACTAAAGGAATGTTATGGTAAAACTTCGTTTAAAACGATGTGGTAGAAAGCAACGTGCGACTTGAAGGACACGATCCGTTGTGGGTTCTTACATCCACCATTTTTTATTATACAGGAATTATAGAGGAATGAAAGTGCTCTTGACTCGACATCGTTTCTTCTGTTTCACTCGAACTCTCATTTTTTTTTTTGGGGGGGGGGTGATGTAAATCGTACATGATGGAGCTCGAGTAAAAAGTATTGATTCATTTCTCGGAGGCAAGAATCTAGGGTTAGTATTAATCAATAAATTGTGACAACTTCGTAAATATATTTGTAAATAAATTTTCCATATATAAATCGAAAGGATCCAATTCAAGCAAGTTTAAAATTCAAAAGTCACTTTTTTTGAATTGGTAAAACTTTTTCGATCAAATCAAAAGTGTATTACACAAGAATCACTCAGTCATATGATTCTTTGATAGAAAGAAATCATAAAAAAGGGTATGTTGCTGCCATTTTGAAACGATTCAAAATCACCGAAGTAATGTCTAAACCCAATGATTCAAGGCAAAGATAAAGGATCCTGGAACAAGGAAATACCATTTTCGATTGTCTCAACAACTAGATCAGAATCAAAATAGATTCTAAAAGAGACAGACAAAAAGGGGTTAGAGACCACTCAATAAATCAAATACTTAAAAGGTTTCCTTGAGTTATTTGAGAGTTATACAACTTGAGTTATGAGGGTACAAATTTAGAATACGAATAATTTTTTTTTTTTTTGGTAGGGGAAAGAATAAGTACTTAAATCATAGTCTAGTTGGTTTGATGATTTTATGGCTATATTTGACATTATTATTCTATACATAGATATAATTTCCAATTTTCTTGAGCCGTACGAGGAGAAAACTTCTTATACGTTTCTAGGGGGGGTATTGTTCATCTATCCCAATGAGCCATTTATCGAATCGTTGCAATTGATGTTCGATCCCGACGAGAGGGAAGAGATCTTCGGAAAGTGGGTTTTTATGATCCGATAAAGAATCAAACCTATTTAAATGTTCCTGCTATTCTATATTTCCTTGAAAAGGGCGCTCAGCCTACAGGAACTGTACATGATATTTCAAAGAAAGCGGGGGTTTTTACGGAACTTACCCTTAATCACCAAACGAAATTCAATTAATGAAAAATTAATGAAATAAAATAGATAAAAAAGAATATATATAAAAATATAAAAGGAAGGTGTAGATGACTTGTAGAGAGCTTTGTATAATCTTTTCTCTTCTATTCGCTCTCCTCTCTTGTTCTATTCATATTTAATTTATTATTCCTACTATAGAATGTCGTCTTT